TAAAAAAATAGATAAAAAAAAGAGCCGACTATCGGAATCGAACCGATGACCATCGCATTACAAATGCGATGCTCTAACCTCTGAGCTAAGCGGGCGGATATAAGAGCAATAGTGTATAGGAATACAGGAAACTATCGGATCTTAGCTATTTCCTAGTGATTCTTATTCTTTTTTTCTTTTATTTATTGATTCTTTCAATTTCTTCTATTTCTTAAATATTAGTTATATATTTTAGATTCTATTTAGAAAATAGAAAAGAAAACTATTTAGATCTAGATAAATTAGATATCTAAATAGAAATCTAAATTCAATTCCATATTCATATATATGAAATAGGAAAAGAAAATATCAATGAAATTAGAATTTGAAATGAAAAAAAAAAGAAGAATGAATATCGACCGTTCCACTATTCAAAACTACACTGTAAAAATGAAGGAGTAGGAAAGGCATAGATATATATGTGGTATATATCTATCCATATTGAATTGCGGATAGATCAATGATAAAATCATTTTATATTGAAAAAATAGGGTTTATATATGAAATGATATAATATAGAATAGAGGAAAAAAATAAAATAACAGCATACACTTTTTCAATATAGGAATCATTACCTAATGGATTCCATAGTGCCAAGATAAATGAAAGAGGTGGATGGAATTAAAGCCGGAGCCTTGTCTCAAAGGCTCAAAGGAAAGGGGGGATATGGCGAAATTGGTAGACGCTACGGACTTGATTGGATTGAGCCTTGGTATGGAAACCTGCTAAGTGGTAACTTCCAAATTCAGAGAAACCCTGGAACTAAAAAAGGGCAATCCTGAGCCAAATCTTTGTTTCGAGAGAAAAAACTATGGAAAAGGAGAATAAAAAGGGGATAGGTGCAGAGACTCAATGGAAGCTGTTCTAACGAATAAAATTGATTACGTTACGTTAGTAGCTAAAAGACTTCTATCGAAATGACAGAAAGGATACGTCTTATATACCTAAGACGTACGTATACATACTGACATAGCAAACTATTAATCACAACCCAAATCTTATATCAAATTCTATTTTGTATCTCTATATATTTCTATATGAAATTTGAAATTTATATATGAAAATAGAAATCTTCTCTTTCTTTCTATTACTATTAGATTCTTAATATGAGTAATCTAAAATATGAGTAATATAATAGTATGAGATAAGGATCTATAAGAAACCCTATATTTATATTCTTTTTTAATTAGAATGATAGAGACAAAAAGATATATGAAAAATTGAAGAGTTATTGTGAATAAATTCCAATTGAAGTTGAAAAAAGAATAGAATTCGAATATTCAATGATCAAATTATTCATTCCAGAATTTTTGATAGATCTTTTGAAATTGAATCGGACGAGAATAAAGAGAGAGTCCCATTTTACATGTCAATACCGACAACAATGAAATTTATAGTAAGAGGAAAATCCGTCGAATTTTTCAATCGTGAGGGTTCAAGTCCCTCTATCCCCAATAAAAAGCCCATTTTACTTCCTCGCTCTTTATTTATCCTCATCCTCTTTATTCATTTTTTTTTCATCAGTGACTCAGTTTAAACAAACTGAAATATCTTTTTCATTTTATTCACTCTGTTCTTTCACAAATAGATCCGAATCTAAATCCTCGTATCTTTTTCCAATCCAATCTCATTTGTTTTGGATAATACGATATGAAGATATATGTTCAAGGAATCTCCGTTATTGAATCATTCATAGTCTATATCTTTTTCCTTACATTTACAAAAAAAGTCTTCTTTTTGAAGATCCAAGAATTTCAGGGGCTAGAGCCAATTTGTTAAGATTTTCTTTTTTAGTTCTTTTCATTGACATAGATAGAAGTACTCTGCTAGGATGATGCACGGGAAATGGTCGGGATAGCTCAGTTGGTAGAGCAGAGGACTGAAAATCCTCGTGTCACCAGTTCAAATCTGGTTCCTGACACGTTAATAATGTATCGGATAGATATTTCTTAATACCTCATACAAATGAAATTAATTCATTAAGACGGATCGGGATATATATTCTTTACTTTCTTTTTCATTTTTTCTCTCTTTTTTTTTTCTCCTTTCAATTCTCTTTCTATATGTGATATGTGATGTTTAATATAGAATGCTCTTATACTTAGTTCTTTTTCTTTTCTATTCTACTTAATTATTATACTTATTATCTTATATATCTTTATATATTTATATATATATATTTTTTTTCTATATTTTTTCTATTTCATATTGATCTTATATCTTAGAAATATAAAGTGAAAGTAAAGAATTTCCTATCTTATATTAACTTTTCTATTAACTTAGAATAATTATAGATAGTAATTCTAGTAATATACTATAGTAATAAGTAATAGTAATATAGTAAAGAATAGTAAAGAAGAAATTCAATTTAAAAAGAAAAAGAATAAAAAAATGATAAAGAACATATGTAATTTCTTCATGAAAGTGGATGAAGATAGATGGGTATTTGATCCGAGATTTG